CACGCATTCGATGCAATAGGTCGTGTGAACCAAAAACCTATTAATAGATAAGAACACATTCCAACCAATTCCCAAAAAATATAAATTTGTATCAAATTAGAACTAGTAACTAATCCCAACATTGAAGTATTGAAAAAACTCATATAAGCAAAAAATCTCAAATAGCCTTGATCATGAGACATATAATTATCACTATAAATAAGAACCATAATTCCAACTGTAGTAATTAATAGTAACAAAATAGAAGTCAATGGGTCAATCAAGTGTCCGAATTCTAAAGAAAAATCATTAGTGATGGCCCACGACCATATATATTGATAAATAGAATTACTATTTATTTGCTGAATAAACAAATCGGTTGAAAAAATAAGCGCCATACTTAACAATAAAATACTCGGAACCGCCCACCGACGACGAAGTTTTTTTGTTGCTGCCGAGAAAAGTAGAAGTCCCACTCCTATTAACATAGGAACTGCAAGTGTAACGAAGGGTATGATCCATGAATATTGATATATATGTGCCATAACTTAATTAATGATTAATTCTTTCTTGGTTCTGATTCATCGGCTCTTATCTCTTGTTATTTTTAAATTTTATTGGACGGATTTGCCAAAAAAAAGAATAATTAATAATAATGATATTCAAAACTTAAATAGAAATTTTTCTTCATAATTATTCTGAATTTTTTTCAAAATACTTTACATATTCAAATTAAGAAGTTAGAATTGGTCAAATAATATACGACGATACTAATGAAACAAGACACTAATAAAAAAAAATTCTTTTTCCAAAATTCTTCACCATTCAATAAAAAAGTAATAATAAAAAAAAGAATTCTTTTTTTTTATTACTTTTTTCAAGTCAGAATTATTAATGATTGTATTTTATTTTGACCCATATTTAATGCCTTCTCTTTTGTTTATAACAAATCCTATGTATGATATTGGGCGCTTTACGTTTACATAAGATAAAAGGAAAAAAATAATTAATAAAAAGGAAAAAGAGAATTAATAAAATATCTTTTACATGAAATGGTTTTTAGAAAATCATATATTTTTTAAAAATGGATTAATAATTTTTAATTTGAAAATTCAACTTCAATAAATTCAATTTCAATTAGGGAGACCCTCTCTTCGAGCTTAACCAATTCCTAGAAAAAAAAAAGAAAAAAAAAACATTTTCATGGGGATAAAAAACTAAAGTTTTTGATGTATTTTATTCTATATAAATTCTATATATAAATTATTCTATATATAAATACAGTATGACGAAAAAAAGAAGAAATCTAACTACGAACTAATAAAAAGCAATGGTTAGGCTTTGTAGGAAGCAAATAGAATTTAACGACTAAATCGCTAGATAATAAAGAACAATTTTTTTTTAACACTATATGACAATATATGTCTTTCACATCCACTTCTAACAATAAAATAAATAATCTCTTTAATGTTGAATGGCAGTTCCAAAAAAACGTACTTCTATTTCAAAAAAGCGTATTCGAAAAAATATTTGGAAAAAAAAGGGATATTGGACCGCGTTGAAAGCTTTTTCGTTAGCAAAATCTCTTTCTACAGGTAATTCAAAAAGTTTTTTTGTGCAACAAATAAAAAATCAAACATCGGAATAATCTAACTCGGCTTGACATCGGAAAAAGATTGAATTTGATTTAGCATTTAAATTTGATTTAGCATTTAAAATAAAAAATATATACGAATATATACATATCGAATATATAAGTCGATATAATATTCTATACAATATTCTATACAATATATACAGAATATGATATACATATACTTTGAATAGAAAATAAATAAATATATAACTATAAAGAATATAAAATAAATAGAATAAATAGAAATTGAATTATATAATTTCTATATAATTTTATATAATTTCCAGCCTTTATTGAGATAATCAATACAAAATTGACCCCTTTCCCCCCTTATCCTATGGATATGTGGAATCTAATTTGGATATTGAATTCTAAAAAGGGTACTTTTTGTTTTTGTTTGCAAAAAAAAAAAGAAAACACAAAGTTCGTCTTTTTTATTTTTAGCAAATTTTCTCATTTCCGGGATGGGGATTCTTATTTTCCCCATCCAGCCCTTTGTCACAATAATACGAAATATTAATAAGTTTTTAATAAGTTTTTGAATAGATGAATAAAAAAGAGCCGATCTAAAATCATTAGTAAAAAAAACGAGTCGTTAAAAACAAAAATTATTAATTTTTAAGTCACCCTCCTTAAAAATATTATTTTAAATAACTAATAAGCTCCCCTTTCTATCTAATTAATAAAATTTGCGTATTGCATATTTAGTTTAGATAGATATGTATATAAGAGGTTATTTTTGAATGATTTTTTTTACACTATATATTTGGACTGGAAGATGGATCTCAAGATATATATTAAAAATTAGACAATATTAAAAAAAAATCACGAAATTTTTTTGTTATATGATATGCCCAACTCAATACCTAATTAAATTGTTAAATTAAATCTTAACATAAATTCTTTAAGCCCTGAAATACTAAGGATTATTAAATAAAATAGTTTCATGAATCTAAAATTGTAATCCATAATCTAAAATTGTAATCCATAAAAAAAAATTCTATTTTTTTTTTTAGCCCTAGTCATAGGCTGCAATAAGAATTATATTATTTACAAGAGTTTCGTTGTATAAGAGTATAAGAGTCGAAACTACAAAAAAAAAACAACATTGTTAAGTTAATCAAAATTGACACATTAAATAATAATAAAGATTATTATGAAAATACTCAAAGCATCAATTATTTCAATTAAATAATTTATTTAAATGAAATAGTTGATGCTTTGATTCATTAATTTTTGTGTTTTCGAAATAAAAAAAAATATTGGAGCTACGCTACTAAAATTAAAGCTCGACGATTGAATCAAAATTGGTTATTATGATTTTGAACAAGCCGCTATGGTGAAATCGGTAGACACGCTGCTCTTAGGAAGCAGTGCTAGAGCATCTCGGTTCGAGTCCGAGTGGCGGCATAATATAATGTCTTATCTTTTCATTTCCTTTTCAAGAGGATACAATACGCCCTATAATGATAATGAATTCAATTCATGATTTCAATTATGTATAATGTATAATTAATAATGTATAATTAAACAATCCTACCCTTTTGTTAATTTGTTAAGGATTTTTATGATATTTTTGACTTTAGAACACATATTAACTCATATTTCTTTTTCGGTTGTTTCAATTGGAATTCTAATTCATTTAATGGCCTTATTAGTCGACGAATTTGTAGGACTTTATGCTTCGTCAAAAAAGGGCATGAGAACTGCTTTTTTCTGTATAACAGGATTATTAGTTACTCGTTGGATTTATTCGGGACATTTACCATTAAGTGACTTATATGAATCATTAATCTTTCTTTCATGGGGTTTTGCAATTATTCATATGGTTCCATATTTGAAAAAAAAAAATGATTTAAACATAATAATTGCCCCAAGTATTTTTTTTACCCAAGCGTTTGCTACTTCGGGTTTTTTAACTAACCTGCATCGATCTGAAGTCTTAGTACCTGCTCTACAATCCCGGTGGTTAATGATGCACGTAAGTATGATGGTATTGGGCTATGCAGCTCTTTTATGTGGATCATTATTATCAGTAGCCCTTCTAGTAATTACATTTTACAAAATCATAAGAACTTTTGATAGTGCTAAAAGTAATAATTTATTATCTAGTTCATTTTCCTTTTGTAAGAGCCAATACATGACGAAAAAAAATAATGTTTTTAAAAATACTTCCTTTCTTTCTTCTAGAAATTATTACAGGTCTCAATTGATTCAACAATTAGATCAGTGGGGTTATCGTATTATTAGTATAGGGTTCATCTTTTTGACCATAGGTATTCTTTCGGGAGCGGTCTGGGCTAATGAAGCCTGGGGATCATATTGGAATTGGGACCCAAAAGAAACTTGGGCTTTTATTACTTGGGCCATATTCGTGATTTATTTCCATATTCGAACAAATAAAAATTCGGATGAGGGTTTAAATTCTGCAATTGTTGCTTCTATGGGCTTTCTTATAATTTGGATCTGCTATTTTGGAGTTAATCTATTAGGACTTGGACTACATAGTTATGGTTCATTTACATTAACATCAAATTGATGAAAGGATCTGTCGCATATAACTATAGGACAACATATACAAGAAGTTTTAGGTAATTCTTTGAGAACTTTTTGAATCACTACATTACTTGATTCAAAAAATTCTCAAAAGGGGGCAAAGGCATAAAGGTGTGTAGAATTGATTTTTTTTTTTAACTTAAATTTAAATGAAAAGGAAAAAAAAAGAGATTTTTTTTATTGTTGAAGTTTTCATTTTTAAAAAAGAAAAGAATAGGATTCCTTTTTCATTTTTTGTTTTATTTCGAAAAACTACCTATAAAAAAACGGAAATAGAATAGCCTCAACCTTGTCAACTGATAATGAGAAAACGCAATCCGGATAAATACCAATACCTATTACAGGAAGAAGGATAGCGATCGAAACAAATAACTCTCGTGGTCCAGAATCAAAAAAATAAGAATTTTGGGCATTAAACAGCTTGTATCCATAGAACATCTGGCGTAACATGGATAATAAATAAATAGGAGTTAGGACGATTCCAACCGCCAGTACAAAAGTAATTAGTATTTTTGGCATTAAAAGATATTTTTGGTCAGTAATTATTCCAAAAAATACTATCAATTCAGCAAAAAAACCGCTCGTGCCCGGTAATGCAAGAGACGCTAGCGATAAGATACTGAATAACGTGAATATTTTTGGCATTGGGGCAGCCGTTCCGCCCATTTCGTCGAGATAAAGAAGACGTATTCTATCATAACTCGTTCCCGCCAAGAAAAAAAGTGCAGCGCCAATAAATCCGTGTGATATTATTTGTAAAATGACTCCATTGAGTCCCATCTCACTTAGAGAGCAAATTCCGATAATTATGAAACCCATATGAGATACAGACGAATAGGCTATTCTTTTTTTTAAATTTCGCTGACCAAGAGATGTTAAAGCTGCATAGATTATTTGTATTGCGCCCACTATTATCAACCAGGGCGAAAATATCGAATGAGCATGGGGTAGTAATTCCATATTGATTCGAACCAACCCGTATGCTCCCATTTTTAATAAGATTCCGGCTAGAAGCATACAAGTACTGTAATGTGCTTCTCCGTGGGTGTCTGGTAGCCATGTATGTAAGGGTATAATCGGTGACTTGACAGCAAACGCAATAAGAAATCCAATATAGAATATTATTTCCAGAGCCATGGGATATGATTGATTGGCTAATGTTTCAAAATTAAATGTTGGTTCCTTGGTACCGTATAAAGCGATACCTAAAGCCCCCATTAATAAAAAAACAGAACTTCCCGCAGTATACAAAATAAACTTTGTAGCTGAATAGAGACGTTTCTTTCCTCCCCACATGGCTACAAGCAGATAAACGGGAATTAATTCTAATTCCCACATGATGAAAAAAAGTAAAAGATCTTGAGAAGAAAATAATCCTATTTGACCACTATACATTGCTAACATTAAAAAATGGAATAATCGGGAATCCCGAGTAACTGGCCGAGCCGCTAAAATAGCTAAAGTAGTGATAAACCCTGTCAGTAAAATAGGTCCGAGAGAAAGTCCATCTATTCCCAATCTCCAGTAAAAATCAAAAAAATGGATCCATTTATAATCTTCTATTAATTGGGTTAATGGATCGTCCAATTCAAAATAATAAGAGAATGTATAAGTCATTAAAAGCAATTCTACTATACATATAAAAATAGTATACCACCTAATTACCTTATTTCCTCTATGTGGGAGAAAAAAAATTAAGGAACCTGCGGATATTGGTAAAACTACAAACATTGTTAACCAAGGAAAAGACTTCATGGTAAAAACAAGATAACTTGGACCAGAAAAACCCTTAATCAAAAAAATGCTCTTTTTTTGATTAAGGGTTTTTGTCGGTAAACAAAAAATCAAATGTATTCAAGTGGTATTTTCTGGAAAGTATCAATAAGCTAGACCCATGCTTCTAGTTGTTTCATGCCATAAATAAACTCGAACACTTAAAAAATCTGTTGGACAGGCGGATTCACATCTCTTACAGCCAACACAATCTTCTGTTCTTGGAGCGGAGGCAATTTGCTTAGCCTTACACCCGTCCCAAGGTATCATTTCTAATACATCTGTGGGGCAGGCGCGGACACATTGAGTACAACCTATACATGTATCATAAATCTTTACTGAATGTGACATTGGATTTAGAATTTTTTTTTTAACTTTATACTTTTTCGATCTAGTAAATTTCTACAATGAATCATATATGTGAATACCAGACGAATCAATGATTTACCAGACTTGTGCTATTCAATTCCGGATCGACTCGGGAGATATAACCAAGATGCTTTAATTTAATTTATTCGTTTTTCGCAAACATGATCTGATTGGTTCCGTATCCGTATCATATATACCAATTCAATTTGATGAATAGAACGGTTCTATTTATATATATATATATTATTATATAATAAATATTATTTATATGTATTTATATATAAAAAATTTCTATTTTATATTCTATTTTATATGATTAATACTACTTATTCAACAAATTGGATTGATTGATACGAGTTGATTTTCTATTACGATAAATTGACGAAACAATAGCCAATCCAATAGCGGCTTCAGCGGCCGCGATAGCTATAATAAAAATTGAGAAAATATTTCCTTTTAATTGGCGACTATCAAAAAAATCAGAAAATGTTACAAAATTTATATTAACCGCATTCAGTATAAGTTCAAGACACATAAGAGCTCGAACCATATTTCGACTCGTAATCAATCCATAAATACCGATAGAAAATAAATAGACACTCAAAACAAGTACATATTCCCGCATCATCGGTCAACTCCTTATCAATTTCGATTTATTACCAATCTATTTATTTCTTGTGTACTTGGTTTATGAAATTCTTATTCTAGTCAATCCAATATGTTGATATTGAATTCTTATTCATATTGAAATAAATCGAATAAACAAATCTCTACATGAATAATCCTCAAATTCAAATAGAATTAAAGTCAAATGAATGGAATAAGATCGAGCAACAAACAAGTTGAATTTGGATTTCAATTGCTAATTCCAAAGATTTATTATTGATGAGCCACAGCAATAGCACCTATCAAAGCAACTAAAAGAATTATTGAAATGAATTCAAATGGAAGGAAAAAATCGGTTGATAAATGAATTCCAATTTGTTGACTATTACTTATCCAATCCTGCTCTATAATCTGGTTTTTTCTTGTAGTCCAAATAACCCCGTACCATGACGTATCTGGAATAATAGTAATTAGTGAAACAAAAATACTTGTACAAATTAAGGAAGTAAACCCATTCCCAACGGTCAAAATATTAAAATCTTTGTAATATTCTGAAGTATTCATGAACATCACAGCAAATAGAATTAAAACATTTATAGCTCCCACATAAATAAGTAGTTGCGCGGCAGCTACAAAATGAGAATTTGATAAAATATAGAATAAGGATATACAAACGAGAACCAATCCCAACGAAAAGGCAGAATAAATTGGGTTGGTAAGTAATACCACTCCTAGACTTCCTAATATAAGACCTAATCCCAGAAAAACTAAAAGAAAATCATGTATTGGTCCAGGCAAATCCATTGTACCTAAAATAAAAGATAAAAAATAAAATTGTTTTTTCATGACCTTATTGACCTCACCGGGAAAAGCCCTTTTTTAGATTTTTTTAGAATAGGGTGATAATTGAATTAAACCCTAAGGGTTGGAAATTATTGTAGGTACAACTATTAAACTTATCTTATTCTTTCTCAAAAAGGGTAATGATTAGAAATTATTCTAAATGATTAGAAATTTTTCTATATAAATAGAAATGAAAAATAGAAATTTTGAAATAACTATGGATAGAACTCGGGGTATATTACTAGATTTTCAATCCAAATTTAGCCATGCTGCGGTTCTCACCAACCAATCAAATAACTGGTTGAGTTTTGTAGTTATTGAATACACAAAATGAAAAAACCATTCCCCCCTTTTTCGGTCAAAACGGAATCTTAGTTTATGAATTGGAAATTGTTCTTTAATTAATCTTTAATCAAAGGAGATTTCGCGTTTTGTTTTGATGAGATGAATTCAAAATTGTTCGAATTGTATAATCGTCAATTATTGACATTGGTAAACGCCCTAAAGCAATTTGATTATAATTCAATTCGTGACGATCATAAGTAGAAAGTTCATATTCTTCAGTCATTGATAAACAATTTGTTGGGCAATACTCAACACAGTTACCACAAAATATACAGATTCCAAAATCAATACTATAATTAAGCAATCGCTTCTTTCGAATATCAGTTTCCAATTTCCAATCAATAAGAGGTAGATCAATAGGACATACGCGAACACATACTTCACAAGCAATGCATTTATCAAATTCAAAATGGATTCGACCACGAAAACGTTCAGATGTGATTAATTTTTCATAAGGATATTGAATAGTTACGGGCAAACGATTTATGTGGGATAAGGTAATCATGAAGCTTTGGCCAATGTACCTAGCGGCTCGTATGGTTTGTTGACCATAATTCATGAACCCAGTTACTAGGGAGAACATATAGTGAATATCTATGAATAATCTTATGTTTATTTATTTCTCTTGTTTTGTTTGAGACAAGACAGAATATAGAAAAGCATTTCTTTATAGTGAAAGGAGTTGGGAAGAAGTTGTTAATAATAAATTTCCGAGAGAAATAGGTAAAAGAAATTTCCAACCAAGATTTAATAATTGGTCCATTCTTAGTCGAGGCAAAGTCCATCTTGTTGTGATCGAAATGAACAAGAACAAATAAGTTTTAACCAATGTAATAAAGATACCAACTGTTACCCCGAAGACTCCACCGACGTTATTTATTTCAAAAAAGTCTGGAAGGGAAATGGCGGGAATAGACATATTCCAACCCCCAAAGTAAAGAACTGTTACAAATAATGACGAAACTAATAAGTTTAGATAGGAAGCAATATAAAATAAACCAAATTTGATACCCGAATATTCGGTTTGATACCCTGCTACTAATTCTTCTTCTGCTTCTGGTAAATCAAAGGGTAATCTTTCACATTCTGCCAGGGACGAAATTAAAAAAATGATAAACCCTATAGGTTGGCGCCACAAGTTCCATCCCCACAAACCATATTTTGATTGCGCCTCAACTATATCAACTGTACTTGAACTGTTAGATAATCATAGTCGATGATAACATCACTGTTCCGGTCGCTATTACAGAACCGTACATGAGATTCTCACCTCATACGGCTCCTCTAAGGCCATAAATAAATCTAAGGACCGGGTCGTATTATTTATTTTAATACATATATTTATCGGATTTAGCAGATAAATACGATAAAAATGGATCGAACGTTCCCTAATTCGACCAATGCAATTCTATCTGTTAGAATACTAAAAATAAAAAAGTACTTCTGAATTGATCTCATCCTTTAAGAATTGAAATTTTTCTTTTTTGGGTAATAACTTATACTTCAATAAAATATTCAATAAAATATTCCTTGTAGAAATAGCAATAGCTATTTCACCCTATCTTTTTTCTTTTTTGATTACGAAAAAGAATTAGACATTTCCTTAGTTTATGCATTATGATACGAATTTTATTTCCATAAACAGAAATATGGATATAGGAAAAATCAAATAAATAAAAAGGAAAAAGGATCTCTTTTTTCTATTGTAAACGTATTATATTCTTTGTTTCGCTCCTATTCTTCTTTCTGAAAAAGGGGAGGGGGTCAAAAAAAAAAAATGAAAATAATAAAAAAAAGAAAGCAAAGGATTATTTCGTTCCTGATAGTCATTTCTTTAATCAGTGGGCGGGAGGATACTCTGAATCGGAATTATGTTATGGGGAGTACTGCCTGGTCATTTCTACGAATTAAAAGCCCCAATTAATATTCTTTTTATATTATTATGTTGAAATATCTTTGTCGAAATATCTTTCTATTCTTTTTTTATAATTTTGAAAATCTCTATTACCAATCCTTTGTGTATCTTGGTGTTCCTAACCATCCACTTATTTTTGCTCAATTACTCGCTAGTTAGCATTATGGTAATACAGATAAATGATAGTGAAAACTCAATAAAGTGGATCTTGAGCCCGCTTCAAGCCAGGATGAATAACCAACCAATCTTGGGGCAACCGCTTTCGTCTTATTATGTTTAGTTTAGTTCTGCTTTACTCTTGTACATAGGAAATGAGTCTCCATTTTTTACGCCAAAAGTTCAAGCTGTTTTATTTCACTCATATAACTATCCAATTTCGTTCATGAACCAAAAAAAAGGAAATATAGTCAATTCATTTCATTTTGCCTTTTTCTGTTCTTAAATTTTCTTACAAAAAAGTTTATCTTTCAACGAATCGCACGTAGAGATATGGATAATACACAGAGAGTTAAGGGTATTTCATAACTAATAGATTGAGCAGTAGCTCGAAGACCACCTACAAAAGAATATTTATTATTTGATCCATAACCTGACATAAGAAGACCGATGGGAACAATGCTTGAAATGGCAATCCATAAAAAAACACCAATTTTTAGATCAGCTAAAACAAAATGATATCCAAAAGGAATTACTGCATAGCTTAATAAAGTTGATATGACTGCTATAGATGGCCCGATACTGAATAACCGAGTATCCCCCCTCGAGGGAAAAAGATTCTCTTTGAAAAGTAATTTTGTTCCATCGGCTAACGCTTGAAGAACTCCAAAAGGACCGGCATATTCAGGTCCAATACGTTGTTGTATTCCTGCAGATATTTCTCTTTCTAACCACACAATTACTAGTATGCCTAGTGTGATTACCAGTACAAGAGTCAAAATAGGAACAAGCATCCATATAATTTCATAGATCTCGTTGATGGAGTCTAATCTGGAAAAAGAGTTGATAGCTTGTACTTCTCTCGTATTAATGACTTCCGGTGTATCAATTATCATTTCAACGATCAACTTCTCCCATAATGATATCTATACTACCTAGTATTGTCATAATATCAGCCAATTTCATTCTTTTAACTAGTTGAGGGAGAATTTGCAAATTGATAAAACCCGGTGGGCGAATTTTCCATCTCCACGGAAAACCGCCCTGATCCCCGATCAGAAAAATGCCCAATTCTCCCTTTGGGGCTTCGACTCTTACATAAAGTTCTTGTTTCGGCAATTCAAAAGTAGGAGAAGTTTTTTTACTAATGAATCGATATTCAAAATCATTCCATTCTGGACCCTTTTCGCTATCAAAACATCTAACTTCTAGATTTTCGTAGGGTCCCCCTGGAATTCCTTCCAAAGCCTGTTGAATAATTTTTATGGATTCTGTCATTTCACCAATTCGGACTAAATAACGAGCCAGCGAATCTCCTTCCTTTTGCCACTGGACTTCCCAATCAAATTCTTCGTAAGACTCATAATGATCAACCTTACGGAGATCCCATTGTATTCCAGAAGCTCGTAGCATTGGTCCTGATAAACCCCAATTGATTGCTTCCTCTGCAGCAACAATACCTATTCCCTCAACGCGTTCTAAAAAAATAGGATTTCGCGTAATAAGTTTTTGATATTCAGCAACTTTTTGTAAAAAATAATCGCAAAAATCCAAACATTTATCTATCCATCCGTGAGGTAAATCAGCCCCTACCCCCCCGATACGAAAATAATTATGCATCATTCTCATCCCAGTGGCAGCTTCGAATAAATCATATACTAACTCTCTTTCTCTAAAAATATAGAAGAACGGAGTTTGTGCACCGATATCCGCCATAAAAGGTCCAAGCCATAATAGATGAGAAGCTATACGGCTCAACTCCAACATAATTACTCTGATATAGCTAGCTCTTTTAGGTACCTGAATATTTCCTAAATGCTCTGGGCCATTTATTGTTATTGCTTCTGTGAACATAGTAGCTAAATAATCCCAACGTGTTACATAAGGCAAATACTGTATAATTGTTCGGTTTTCCGCAATTTTTTCCATTCCTCTGTGTAAATAACCTAATATTGGCTCACAGTCAATAACATTTTCACCGTCTAGAGTAAGGATAAGTCGAAGAACACCATGCATTGATGGGTGGTGGGGACCCATGTTGACTGTCATAAGATCTTTTCTTGTAGTTGGTACATTCATAGAGGTTTCCTCGATTCATTCTTCCATGAATTAATGAAAACGAAAAAAAAAGTTCATCAAAATCCAAGATCTAATAAATCAAATAATTAAATAAAAAAAAAATTAACTAGTTTTTAGTTTTTGATTCCCGAATATCCAACCGATTAATTAATTCTTTGTAACGTACTCTATTCTTCTTTGCAAAATAAGATAGCAGTCGTTGTCGTTTTCCTAGAATTTTTCGTAAACCCCTCTGAGAGAAATAGTCTTTTCTATGCAATTCCAAATGTGAGGTAAGTCTTCGTATCTTATTAGTGAAACTTAGTATTTGAAATTCAATAGATCCTTTGTTTTCTTCTTTTAATTCTTGTGAAATAACTGGGATGAATGAATTTTTTACCATAAAATGAAAGCCCCTCTTTTATTAAATATTGAATGAAGATATTTTTCTTGATCAGTAATAATAAAAAGAATGGAAAATGTAATTAAAATGGAATATAGAATATATTAATAGATAAATAATATAATAAATAGATAAATAATATAATAATTTCAGTGTATTTAAATTTTATATACACAATAATCTTTACTTCATTAGTAATTCCTGCTTTTGTTAAATCAAATTTATTATTAATAAATCCAATTTTCTTTTATTCGACTAGAGAGAAAAAAAGATAGTATATTTCTTTTCTTACAAAAGCGAAAAATTTATACCTAAAAAAAAAATGAATTAATGAATTTTAAAATCGACTTGATACGTACATATATCAGACCAGAATAGGGAATGTAAAAAATACATGTGTCCACTTCTCTTTTCTTATATTAGATCAGAACGTTATGATATATACATCAAAAATGCACCCTTACCGAATTTTGAATTGTGGATATATATGTATCCTTACCATACCGAATCGGCTGGCGTTGTTAGTATCAAACCAATATCGATTCATACAAGCTAAATCTTCTAATCGATAATTGGGCCAAAGAAAAAGTTTTAATTTACTTATTAGGTTATTTTTATATCTATCACAATCTTTGCTTTTATCAAACCCGTAGCTACAGTGTTTTATGTTATTATCATTCAAAATGTATCTGTTTATATGAATATTATTTCTATTTTTTGGTTGTGAAGTGAAAGAAATTAGAATTCTTAATTCTCTACGCCGTTTCGGCGATAAAATGTTTTCAGGAACAAGTAAATCATAATTCTTTTTGTCTCTATTTCGAATTCGATTTTGATGTCTTTCAATAAATTGGGTAGAATTCTTTTTATCAGCATAGTGCTTTTCCCAGTATTTTTGCTTAATTTGTTCTTTGCTCTTATGAACCAATAAAATACCTAGAATTTGGTACATAATAAATTGTCCATCATTTTTTACCGACAGATGCAACGGTTCGATAATCAATAGTCCTTTTTTCATCAATTCGGTCAGCGTTAAAACCTTCTGAATCATCAGAATATCCAGATTTATTTCTTCCCTTTTAACATAGGATATAGTAATTTCTCGTGGATTTGTCAGTCTAAGCAGGAGACAATATACTTTGATATTATTGATTATTTTTTCATCTAAAGAATCATCCCATCTTAATTGAAAACATAAATACCTTTTTAGGAAGACATCGAGCTCCACTTCCGTATTACTTTTGTATTGTTTTTTCTTTCTACGTTTTTTCCTGTCCGATTCCACATAATCTTCTTCAATATCTTTTTCGTAATTGGCGAAAACGGATCGAAGATCCGCTTGGTCCTCCGATTCGTTTTCCTCATGCGTTCCATTTTCAAATTGAATAGATTCTTTTTCAAGAGATATAAAAAGATTGCCATTTTTCTTGCTGTTGATTTTTTTATTTTCACTAATATTGCCATTTCTATTAAAATTGAAAAGAAGTAATTGGATTGGTATTGCCCATGGTTTTATCTCGTATATTTTGTACAATATGACAAATTTTTGAAAGAACCAAAGTTCTAAATTGGATATAGGATCGTTTAATATTTCGTCATTCGTTCCCATCCAATCAAAAAGATTTTTTTTTTTTGATGAATTAGTTTCTTGTTTATCGGTTAAAAGATTAAGAATTCTCCAATCAAAAAATTTTCTAGCTGGGAGTTTCTCCATATCGATAATATCATCCTCTGTTAGATAATTATTGATAAGAATACTATCTAACATATCCAAAAATTCGCTTGTATTTGAGTTGTAATTATAAGAAATCTTTTTCTTTTCTTTTAATAGGGATCTATAAATATATGAGTCTTTCTGATCATGATGATTAATATATTTATATGATAAAAGATTATATCGAAAGTTTTTTTTCAAATTCTCTTTTTCTTTTTGCTTTGATAATAGGTCTGCTTCAAAATTATTTTGTTTTTTGTACTGAATTAATGATTTGAATTGGTCTTTTTCATATAAATTCCGTTTTGGTAAAGATTTTTTTTGAACCATACAGCCTTGATTTATTTTAGTTTGCCATATTAATCTATACCATCTAATCTGATAAAAATTGTATTTATATTGATAAGGATTCCTTAACCATTTTTTCCATTGACTCGTTGCAGAATTTAGAAAAATTTTCTTTTTTAATTCGGGATGAAATAGCCCTTGGTCCCCAAAATAATTTTTTATTTCAGTCTTAAGAAATAGGGATGTTCCGTGATATTGAAGGACAGATTTTAACTTATATAAATTAATAATTTGGATTTGTGATAATTTGTAAAATACATATGCTTGTGACAAGGAGGATCTGTCAGAAGAAATTTTTGAATTGTTTTTATTATGTGACTTTTTTATAATCGAAATAAAGTGAATTCGATTTCGATTTGTTTTATCAATTCTTTTATGATTTTCTTTGTTATTGTAAATGTATTTAGGAATAATTTTCCTTGTTGATTGAAGAAAAAGTTGTGCATTGATTCTCGGAATATTAATGATAACTATAAAGGTATCTATGTATAGCCTTTCAATCAAAATTCTTATAAAAAAATAGGATTTACGAATCAAGCGGGCATTTCTTTTTTTTAATATTTGTAATTTTTTTTTTAATGATTGTAATCTTTTAGCATTATAGTTTATTTTGTTAGGGCGAATATTCATTTCGGAGCTTATCATTTTTTTTGTCTTTTCTTTTGTAATTTTGTCTATTTGATTTAAGATTGCGTTTGTTCTAGCCGTCATATCTTTCATTTTTTTTTCTGTCAGTGAATAATTTGTCCAATCTATAAATTTAATTTTTGGAGACGATTTTTGAATTGTCCGATTATTGATTATCGACTCCGTTTCTTTTTTAGTTTCATTTAATTCTTGGATGAACCAAGTTTTTTTTTCTTTTGATAAATTTAGAAAAACTTTCCTTTTTTCGTTTAAAGTTTTTATAACTAAAAAAAAATTCTTTTTCAACTTTCTAATTTTTTTTTCGAGTTTTTTTAAAATCGGGTCAAAAAGAGGAAATCGTTTTTGAGGAGAACAAAAGGGCCGTTCGGCTTCCATTCCCCAAACTGTTAAAAAACAAAAATCGTTTTTTTGATTTTTCCTTTTCCTTGCATCGTTAAGAATATGAGAGGATTTTGACTTCGATCTGTGCCAAGGTTTTAAACGAAAAGGAAATAGGATTTTTATTTGAATACCGTCCATTAACCAGTTTTTCGGGAATTCTTTTTCTGATAATTCAACTCCAGTATAGGTGCATTTAACATGCATTTCTTTATTCCAATCCGTTAAATCCTCGGACCATTCAGGAATTTGAAAAAATAGTATACGAATAATATTTTTAGCTATTATTAATGAAGGTAATAGAATATATTTTCGAAGAAGTGATTGGGTTACTAAAACACAACCTCTTATTACTTGAGCGGGCACAAGGCTATCCCAAGCTTCGGCTATTTCTATTTGGTTTTTTTCTTCTTCTATTCGTTTTTTTTCTTCTTCCCTTTCGTCAATTTTGTCCTTTTCTTCTTGCTCATTTTTGTTTATTTTTTCCCCGTTATAAGTAGAATCGGAAATCGTGAATTCTTTGTTTTTCCACATCCAATTTCGAAATATTATTTTCATCAGTTCAGAAATATCAAAAGAAAAAAAAATAGGATTGTACAGCCTGTCCCAAAAAAGAGGAGAATGCACATTTGTTTGAAACGGTTTCCAAATAACTGTTTTACGTCGTTGGTTTCGCATTGAACCCTTTATTATGTTTCGATGAAAGTCCGATTGTTGTGAATACTCTAGTAAAGCCACTTCTTCAGCTTGATCAGTATTAGTTCTGTCTTTGGTATTATTATCACTATCTGTATTTTGTTGATTATCAGTAAAGATTACTACACGTTTGAATTTTCGTGAACGAAAATTATCTTCTCCTACGCTCTCTTCATTTTCTCCTTCTTGTTGTTCTAAATCGTCGATTAATTTGTACGACCATCGAGGAACTTGTTTACTTATTTCTTTTATTCCATTCCATTTTTTTAGAATTGTTTTATTGTTAGGATCCGTAAAATTAAAATTTGATTTTACTGAAAATTCATTAATTAAGTTCAAAAAATAGACAATTTCTCTTGAAAATGATTTTCTATCAAATGGATTCATTTTTTGTTCAAATTCTTGATAATTATCAAGATAATTAGTATTAAGAAGAATAATATAGATTTTATTTATCCAAACCTCATCTATGTAATTCTTTATGGAATTTTCATTTATGCTTAAGGTTGAAGGTGAAAAAAAAAATTGGATTCTCCCGCGGCTAGACCTGTTCACTAACGGATCATATATTTTAGGTAAGTATTCCTTTTTGGTTTCATTATTACATAATCGAGTCTTTTTTTCCAATATATTCAGAGTACGAAATCCTTTATCTAAAGCCTCAGCTCTAGTTATAAATTCGTTACTTAAGTTTTTCTTTTTTTCTTCATTGTTATAATTCCAATCATTAGATAATTCATCTGAGGATATCTTCTCTGTTGTGAAAAATTCGATTTTTCTTTCGATCATTTCCAAAAAAGTTGATAAAGCGGGTGGATACGTAAAAGTTATTCTTTCTTTTCCATCAGTTTGACATGTAGAAAAAAAATATTGTGACATTTCTTTTTTTACAGCATTTTTCGATTGATAATTTTTGATATATCGAAATGGGCGATTCCAGCGGTTATAGTCAAAAAGAATGGTTACAAGCGGTTTTTCAAAATGGAATTCATCCTTTGTTTTTTCCTTTCCATTTACTCGAATCTCTTCCGTTTCGTCAATTTTGTCCAGATCCTCCTTTTCTTCCGAAAAAAGGAA